GTTATACTAAATAGGATTCATACTATCTTTCTTCCGAATACTGATTACCAAGAATTTGAACAAAAAGTGGATACGGTTGATAAAAAACCATTATCAACAGAAATTGACGAGTTCTTAACTTTAATCAATGAAATCAATGAATTTGGTAACGAACCAAAATCTAGTTTAAATTTGAAAGACCTTTCTTTATTTTCAGACCAAGAACAGGGAAGAGTGAATTCAGAAAAAAAAACTAAATTTGTAAAATTTGTATTCAATGCAATTGATCCTAATGGTACAAAATCTGGAAAAAAATCGATTGGAATAAAAGAAATCAGTAAAAAAATACCTCGCTGGTCACGTAAATTAATCACCGAATTAGAACAACAATTGGGTGAATTTAAAGAGGGGGTATCACTGGATCATCAAATTCGTTCAAGAAAATCCAGACGTGTAGTGATTTTTACTACCAACATGGACAGTAACGATCCTGAGGTCAAAGAGGAAGTGGCTTTAATAAGCTATTCGCAACAATCAGATTTTCGGCGAGGTATAATTAAAGGCTCTATGCGGGCTCAAAGGCGCAAAACAGTTATTTGGAAACCATTTCAAGCAAATGTGCATTCCCCCTTTTTTCTCGACAGAATAACCCCCCCCCGTCTTTTTTCTTTTGATATCTCTGGACTGATTAAACCAATTTTTATAAATTGGTCAGGTAAAGAAGGAGAATTCGAGATTCTAGAGTTTAGAGAAGAACAACCAAAAAGAGAAAAGAAAAAAGAAACGGACAAAAAAGGGGAGACCAAAAGCAAAAAGGAAAAAGCACGGATAGCGATAGCCGAAGCCTGGGATAGCATTCCTTTTGCGCAAATAATAAGAGGTTCCATGTTAATAACTCAATCAATTCTTCGAAAATATATTATATTACCTTCATTGATAATAGCCAAAAATCTAGGGCGTATGTTATTCTTGCAACTTCCTGAATGGTCTGAAGATTTGGAGGAATGGAATAGAGAAATGCATATTAAATGTACTTATAATGGTGTTCAATTATCAGAAACGGAATTTCCAAAAAATTGGTTGAGGGATGGGATTCAGATCAAAATTTTATTTCCTTTTTGTCTGAAACCTTGGCATATATCTAAACTGTACCCCTCCCATAAAGAGCTAATGAAAAAGAAAAAACAAAAAGATGATTTTTGTTTTTTAACAGTTTGGGGAATGGAAGCTGAACTTCCCTTTGGCTCTCCCCGAAGTCGACCTTCCCTTTTTGAGCCTATTTTTAAGGAACTCGAAAAAAAAAATGGAAAATTCAAAAAGAAATATTTTATAACTCTAAAAGTTTTAAAAGGAAAAACAAAATTATTTCGAAAAATTTCAAAAGAAACTAAAAAATGGCTTATCAAAAGTATTCTATTTCTAAAAAAAATAAGAAAAGAACTTTCAAAAATAAAGCTAATTGTATTTTTTAGATTCAAAGAAATATCTGAATCGAATGAAACGAAAAAAGAAAAAGATTCTCTAATTAGTAATCAGATAATTAACGAATCATTTAGTAAAATTGAATCTGGAAATTGGCCAAATTCTTCACTGATAGAAACCAAAATGAAGGATTTGACTGATAGAACAAGTACAATCAAAAATAAAATAGAAAGAATTACAAAAGAGAAAAAGAAAGTAACTCCAGAAATAGACATTAGTCGTAATAAAACAAATAATATTAAAAAATTAGAATCGACAAAAAAGATTTTCCAAATATTACAAAGAAGAAATACTCGATTAATATGGAAATTCCATTATTTTATAAAATTATTCATTCAAAGATTATACGTTGATCTTTTTTTATCTATCATTAATATTACCAGAATTAATACACAACTCTTTCTTGAATCAACAAACAAATTGATTGATAAATACATTTCCAATAATGAAATAAATAAAGAAAAAATTAATAATAAAAAAAAAATTCACTTTATTTCGACTATAAAAAAGTCACTTTATAATATTATTAAGAAAAATTCACATATTTTTTTTGATTTATCCTACTTGTCACAAGCATATGTATTTTACAAATTATCACAAACCCAAGTTATTAATTTGTCTAAATTTAGATCTGTTCTTCAATATAACAGAACGTCTTTTTTCCTTAAGACTAAAATAAAGGACTATTTTAGAACACTAGGAATATTTCATTCTGAATTAAAACATAAGAAACTTCAGAGTTATAGAATCAATCAATGGAAAAACTGGCTAAGACGGCATTATCAATACGATTTATCTCAGATTAGATGGTCTAGATTAATGACACAAAAATGGCGAAATAGGGTTAATCAAAGTTGTATGGCTCAAAATAAAAATAGAAATTTAAACAAATGGAATTCATATGAAAACGACCAATTAATTCATTACAAAAAAGAAAATGATTCTGAACTCTATTCATTATCAAACCAAGAAGATAATTTTAAAAAATGTTATAGATATGCTCTTTTATCATATAAATCGATTAATTATGAAAATAAAAGTGACTCATTTATTTCTAGATTACCCTTTCAAGTAAATAAGAACCGAGAAATTTCTTATAATTCCAACACGTCCAAACACAACCTTTTTGATATGCCCGGCAATCTTCATATCAATAATTATCTAAGAAAAGGCAATATTCTATATATAGAAAGAAATCTCGATAGAAAATATTTTGATTGGAAAATTATCCATTTTTCTCTTAGACAAAAAGGAGATATTGAGGCCTGGGTTAAGATCGATACCAACAGTAATCCAAATACTAAATTTGGTATTAATAATTATCAAATAATTGATAAAATTGATAAAAAAGGCCTTTTTTATCTTACAATTCATCAAAATCCAGAAAACACTCAAAAAAATTCGAAAAAAGTATTTTTTGATTGGATGGGAATGAATGAAAAAATATTTAATCGTCCCATATTCAATCTGGAATTTTGGTTCTTCCCAGAATTTGTACTACTTTATAATGTATATAAAAGAAAACCGTGGATTATACCAAGCAAATTACTTCTTTTAAATTTGAACACAAATGAAAATGTTAGTCAAAATAAAAACATCAATAAAAACCAAAAACAAAACTTTTTTATACCATCAAATAAAAAAATAAAGAATCGAATTCAAGAAGCAAAAGAACCCGCAAGTCAAGGAGAAAGAGAGCGTGGATCAGATATAGAAAACAAAGTAAATCTGGGCCCTGTTCTCTCAAAACATCAAAACGATCTTGAAAAAGATTACGCGGAATCAGACACAAAGAAGGGTAAAAAGAAAAAACAATACAAAAGCAACACGGAAGCAGAACTAGATTTGTTCTTGAAACGTTATTTGCTTTTTCAATTGAAATGGAACGATGATTTGAATAAAAGAATGATCGATAATATCAAGGTGTATTGTCTCCTGCTTCGACTGATAAATCCAACCAAAATTAGTATATCGTCAGTTCAAAGGGGAGAAATAAGTTTGGATATAATGCTGATTCAGGGGAATTTAACTCTTACAGAATTGATGAAGAAGGGGATATTGATTATCGAACCTATTCGGTTGTCTGTAAAAAATAATGGACAATTTATTATGTATCAAACCATAGGTATTTCATTGGTTCATAAAAGTAAATACCAAACTAATCAAAGATACCGAGACCAAAGACATGTTGATAAAAAGAATTTTGATGAATTCATTCTGCAACCTCAAACTCAAAGAATAAATACAGACAAAAATCATTTTTATTTGCTTGTTCCTGAAAATATTTTATGGTCTAGACGTCGTAGAGAATTGAGAATTCGAAGTTTTTTTAATTCTTTGAATTGGAATGGCGTCGATAGAAATTCAGTATTTTGCAACGAAACCAATGTAAAAAACTGGAGTCAATTTTTGGATGAAAGGAAACCTCTTTATAAGGATAAAAATGAATTAATTAAATTGAAGTTCTTTCTTTGGCCTAATTATCGATTAGAAGATTTAGCTTGTATGAATCGTTATTGGTTTGATACCAATAATGGTAGCCGTTTCAGTATCTTAAGGATACATATGTATCCACGATTGAAAATTAATTGATAGTACTATATACCCTGTCTCGTATAGAGTATCTGAAAGCAAACAAATGCACACATGCCTTGTATTACATCTCATTCGAATCTAATTCGAGTAGACGATACTAAATCAATAAGGTATCGATTAGATCTAGAAATGAATCAACAGAATCTTCTTCATTTTAGGATTTGAGGTTTAAATTATTCGCTTTTGTGAATGAAAAAAATGTACCTACCATCTTTTTGGATTCCTATCTGAATAAAATTTTTAATTTGATTAATTTATTGGAATTGATAAAATTAGGAGTTCATAAAGAAATTAAGTCTATATACCACGTTCAAATTACAGGCATTATTATTACTGATCGATAAAATTATAAAAAATCCATATCTGTAAAATAAAGAAAGGGGAAATTCTTTTATGGTAAAAAATTCTGTCATTTCAGTTATTTTTCAAGAAGAAAAGAGAGGATCTGTTGAATTTCAAGTATTCAATTTCACCAATAAGATACGGAGACTTACTTCACATTTAGAATTGCACAAAAAAGATTATTTATCTCAGAGAGGTTTGAAGAAAATTTTGGGAAAACGTCAACGACTGCTAGCTTATTTGGCAAAAAAAAATAGAGTACGTTATAAAGAATTAATTAATCAGTTGGACATTCGAGAGACAAAAACTCGTTAATTTGATTAATTTGAAGAGTCATTTCATTTTAACTTATATGTTTCTATTAAATTTTGATGAACTTCTTTTTACTTTCAGCAATTCATGGAAGAATGAATCGGTAAAAAACTTATGACTGCACCAACTACAAGAAAAGACCTCATGATAGTCAATATGGGGCCTCAGCACCCATCAATGCACGGTGTTCTTCGACTCATCGTTACTCTAGATGGTGAAGATGTTGTCGACTGTGAACCAATATTGGGTTATTTACATAGAGGGATGGAGAAAATTGCGGAAAATCGAACAATTATACAATATTTGCCTTATGTAACACGTTGGGATTATTTAGCTACTATGTTCACAGAAGCAATAACCATAAATGGACCCGAACAATTAGGTAATATTCAAGTACCTAAAAGAGCTAGCTATATCAGAGTCATTATGTTGGAGTTGAGTCGGATAGCTTCTCATTTGTTATGGCTCGGTCCTTTTATGGCGGATATTGGTGCGCAGACCCCTTTCTTCTATATTTTTAGAGAAAGAGAATTAATATATGACCTCTTCGAAGCTGCCACCGGTATGCGAATGATGCATAATTATTTTCGTATCGGAGGGGTGGCTGCCGATCTACCCTATGGCTGGATAGATAAATGTTTGGATTTTTGCGATTATTTTTTAACGGGGGTTGCTGAGTATCAAAAACTTATTACCCGGAATCCTATTTTTTTAGAACGAGTTGAAGGCGTAGGCATTATTGGGGGAGACGAAGCATTAAATTGGGGTTTATCGGGACCAATGCTACGCGCTTCCGGAATAGAATGGGATCTTCGTAAAGTTGATCATTATGAGTCTTACGACGAATTTGATTGGCAGGTTCAATGGCAACGAGAAGGGGATTCATTAGCTCGTTATTTAGTACGAATCGGTGAAATGACCGAATCCATAAAGATTATTCAACAGGCTCTGGAAGGAATTCCAGGAGGGCCTTACGAAAATTTAGAAATCCGACGTTTTGACAGATTAAAAGATCCTGAATGGAATGATTTTGAATATCGGTTTATTAGTAAAAAACCTTCTCCAACTTTTGAATTGTCGAAACAAGAACTTTATGTGAGAGTTGAAGCCCCAAAAGGAGAATTGGGAATTTTTCTCATAGGAGATCAGAGCGTTTTTCCTTGGAGATGGAAAATTCGCCCACCAGGTTTTATAAATTTGCAAATTCTTCCTCAGTTAGTTAAAAGAATGAAATTGGCTGATATTATGACAATACTAGGTAGCATAGATATCATTATGGGAGAAGTTGATCGTTGAAATGATAATTGATACAACAGAAATAGAGACTATCAATTCTTTTTCCAAATTTGAATCCTTAAAAGAAGTCTATGGGATCATATGGATGCTTGTCCCTATTTTGACTCTTGTATTAGGAATCACAATAGGTGTACTAGTAATTGTTTGGTTAGAAAGAGAAATATCTGCAGGAATACAACAACGTATCGGACCTGAATATGCTGGCCCTTTAGGAATTCTTCAAGCTCTAGCAGATGGGACAAAACTACTTTTGAAAGAGAACCTTATTCCATCTACAGGAGATCCTCGTTTATTCAGTATCGGACCATCCATAGCAGTAATATCTATCTTTCTAAGTTATTCAGTAATTCCTTTTGGTGATCACCTTGTTCTAGCCGATCTTAGTATTGGTGTTTTTTTATGGATTGCCATTTCAAGTGTTGCTCCCGTTGGACTTCTTATGTCAGGATATGGATCAAATAATAAATATTCCTTTTTAGGTGGTCTACGGGCAGCTGCCCAATCAATTAGTTATGAAATACCATTAGCTCTATGTGTGTTATCAATATCTCTACGTGTGATTCGGTGAGACCTAAAATTTCTCCAAATTCTTTTCTTTCTAGAAACAAGGGTAGAAAGAGTTGCTTGAATATATATATATTTTAATTTTTATTCAGCATTTAAGTTGATGAACTAAACCAGATAGTTATATGAGTGAAAGAAAACGGCTTCTAAATTTGCAGTAAAAAGGTTGAGTCTCATTTCCTATGTACAAGAATCAAATGGTGAAAAAAGTAAACAAAAGCAATAGAGATTGTTTACCCCAAGATTGGTGAATTGTCATGATAGCTTGAAGCGGGTTCAAAAGATCAACTGTATGGAGTTTTTACTGTCTATTACCATAGATGGATTTCCATAACGGGGGGTTGCAAAAATGAGTGGATGGTTAGGAAGACCAAGATACACAAAGGATTAGTAATTGAGATTATGTAAGTTATCCAAGAGGATATTTCTGTACATAAAAGGAATTCGAATTGGGGCTTTACATTCGTAGAAATGATCAAGAAGTACTCCCCACGATTCTGATCCAGAGTATGCTCCTATCCACTGAGTAAGTAAATAACTATCAAGAACGAAGTAATCTTTTACTTTGGTTAAAGCCCCTTTTTCTTAGAAAGGAGAATAGGAATGAAATAAAAAAAATAGAAATAGAAAGAAAAGAATCTAATTGCAAAAGCAAAAAGGAGGGATGTCCTTTTTTCTTCCTTTTTTATTTTTTTGTTTTTATTCTTTCTTTCCTATAATTAAATTTTTATTTCTATTTAGAGAGATAAAATTTTTGTCATGATTCGTGAACTAATAGACTCTCTAATTTTTTTTCGTAATTGAAAATTCGAGGTTGAAATGTATATGTGATATTGCTATAAAGCGCATTTTATTTAATGATAAGGTTATTAATCAACAAATAAAAATTAAAATTATTAAAAGATGAGATCAATTCAGAAGCACTTATTT